CCCCTCGGTCTATGATACATAAATGGGATAAAATCGGAATTAAACCCGTATTTTTCTTACTTAACCTTAGGTTAATTTAATTTGATGAAAGGGAAGAAAATTGCCCGAACCCTTGCTATTTTATTTGAGTTTAGGGTTTAGTCTGACGAGAATAATATTCTATGACTATGGTTTCATCTATTTCCAAACCGACCCATTTTTTATCTATTATTTGATTGACTAATCCTTTATATTGGAATGGTTGAAGGGTCAAATGCTTTGGTACTTCCTCATGAGGGGAAGAGTTGAGAGAATTTTGAATCAGAGTTCTGGATTTTTGTTCATCCTTCGGCGTAATAATATCTCGGGGTTTGCAGCGATAACTTGGTATATCTACTATACGCCCATTCACTAAAATATGTCTATGGTTAACTAATTGGCGGGCTGCGGGAATAGTCGAAGCCATACCCAATCGAAAAAGGATGTTATCCAAACGCATTTCAAGTAATTGGAGTAAAACTGGACCTGTTGGCCCCTTGACTTTTCTGGCGATACGAACGTATTTAAGTAATTGTCGTTCTGTAAGACCATAATGAAACCGCAATTTTTGTTTTTCTTCTAGGCGAATACTATATCCAGATTTTTTCCCGGAGCGCGGTTGGTTTCTAAGATCACTTCCGGCTTTAGGACTTTTATTAGTTAGTCCTGGTAAAGCCCCCAGGCGGCGTATTTTTTTGAAACGAGGTCCTCGGTAACGCGACATAAAGACTCCTTATTCTTATTTAGAATTCATTTCATTCTTTTTTTTTTTTGAAAATTGGATTTTACAGAATAAACCTAAACTAAAACTGAACTAAATGAAGCGAAGTTTGCTGAAGTAGTGTACTTGTACTATTACTATAAAGAAGAATGAGATCAATATTCAAACTTTCTATTTCTATTATTAGAATAATATATATAAAAGATCCTCTTCCTGACATAGTTGGAAGTTCCTATTAAGAAATTCATGGATTTTGAAAAAGGGGTAAAACACTTTTTGACTAGTCTTGGATTTCAAAGGGAGATTCTCAATTTTTCAAAAATGGAATAAAAAAATGAAAAATAGGAAAAGGCCGGCTATCGGAATCGAACCGATGACCATCGCATTACAAATGCGATGCTCTAACCTCTGAGCTAAGCGGGCCCACATAATAATAATAGAAATTTTCTATGCATAGGAATTCAATACACTATAGTATAGTGTCTCTAGAAATATAGAAAAGAATAGAATCTATAATTTCCAATAAATATTGAATATTATAGAACAGAACGATTTATGTAGCGATATAGAATTTCGATTTCTTTATCACACTTCTAAATTCGAATATTATTCGATTCGATAGTCAATCTTAAATATTTTTCGATAGTCAAATTTTCTTTTTGATTTTGGATTCACACGACATTTGAAATTCTTTTTGTTACACTTCTATATTTTATATCCTATATATTTCGAATTCTATATTTCTTTCGAATTCGAATTAGTTAATTAGTTATAACTAATCCGACATTCCTCGGCTTTCATTCGTAAAAGGGGAAATTAAGAAAAAAAAAAAGAAGAACCGTCCATTGAAGTATCCCAAATTGCATGGGAGAAATGGCAGGAAGAGGAAGATATATGGGGTATATATCAATCTATATTGAATTGCCAATACAGAAATGATAAAATCCAATTTGATTGGATCAAATAAGGGTTTCCTATAGGTAACAAAGAAAATACTTTTTTCGAGATAGTAATCGCTATCTAATAAATTCAAGAATTCCAGTATAAATGAAAGAAAAAAGAAATGATATCATAATAAGATCCTAATCTCAAAACAAAAGGAAGGGGGGATATGGCGAAATCGGTAGACGCTACGGACTTAATTGGATTGAGCCTTGGTATGGAAACCTACTAAGTGATAACTTTCAAATTCAGAGAAACCCCGGAATTAATAAAAATGGGCAATCCTGAGCCAAATCCTTTTTTCTCAAAACAAAGGTTCAGAAAAGGAAAAAAGGATAGGTGCAGAGACTCAATGGAAGCTGTTCTAACAAATGGAGTTGGCTGCCTTGGTAGAGGAATCTTTCCATCGAAACTTCAGAAAGGATGAAGGATAAACGTATCTATTGAATACTATATCAATAGATTAATGATAGCCCGAATCTGTATCTGTATTTTTTTTATAGTATATGAAAAATGGAAGAATTAGTGTGAATTGATTACACATTGAAGAAAGAATCGAATATTCATTCATCAAATTTCACTCCATAGTCCGATAGTTCTTTTAAAGAACTGATTAAGCGGACGAGAATAAAGATAGAGTCCCATTCTACATGTCAATACCGGCAACAATGAAATTTATAGTAAGAGGAAAATCCGTCGACTTTTAAAATCGTGAGGGTTCAAGTCCCTCTATCCCCAAAAAAAGCCTATTTGACTCCCCAAAAAATATTTAACCTATCCCCTTTTTTCGTTAGCGGTTCCAAATTCCTTTATCTTTCT